AGGGATTCAACCGTCTTCCAAAAAGGGATGCCGCTGTGTTGAAGAGACAATTATCTCGCTTGGAAACATATCTAGGCGGGATTAAATATATGACGGGATTGCCTGATATTGTAATCATCATCGATCAGCAAGAAGAATATACGGCTCTTAGAGAATGTATCACGTTGGGAATTCCAACCATTTCTTTAATTGATACAAATTGTAATCCCGATCTCGCGGATATTTCTATTCCAGCAAACGATGACGCTATAGCTTCAATTCGATTCATTCTTAACAAATTAGTATTCGCAATTTGTGAGGGTCGTTCTAGCTATATACAAAATTCTTGATTAATAATAAGATAAATAAATCAATTTTTTTTGAGGGAGGGGCTCCCTGTATTTCGATTTATAAAATCGGTTACTACTCCTGAATCGTAAAAAAGAAAAAGAGATAAAAAAACTGGGGATATTGGGTGATTAGTTTAGTTGGTATCCAAAACGAAAATATAAAAGTTAAGTAAATTGAGTAAAAAAAAAAAGGGGGGGGGTCTTGAATCAAAATAATTTAAAGTTATTATTTCTGTCAGAGGGCAATATGCGTGTTTTATCATGTTCCATCAACACACTAATAAAAGAAGGGTTATATGAGATATCTGGTGTAGAAGTAGGCCAGCATTTCTATTGGCAAATAGGGGGGTTTCAAGTCCACGCGCAAGTCCTTATTACTTCTTGGGTTGTAATTGCCATCTTATTAGGTTCCGCAGTTCTATCGGTTCGCAATCCACAAACCATTCCAACTGACGGCCAAAATTTCTTTGAATTTGTCCTTGAATTCATTCGAGACGTGAGTCAAACTCAGATTGGAGAAGAATACGGTCCGTGGGTTCCCTTTATTGGAACCCTGTTTTTATTTATTTTTGTTTCTAACTGGTCAGGAGCCCTTTTACCGTGGAAAATTATCCAGTTACCTCAAGGGGAGTTAGCAGCACCAACGAATGATATAAATACGACAGTTGCTTTAGCTTTACTCACATCAGTAGCATATTTTTATGCGGGTATTAGCAAAAAAGGATTAGGGTATTTCAGTAAATACATTCAACCAACTCCAATTCTTTTACCCATTAACATCTTAGAAGATTTTACAAAACCCCTATCACTTAGTTTTCGCCTTTTCGGAAATATATTAGCCGATGAATTAGTAGTTGTTGTTCTTGTTTCTTTAGTACCTTTAGTGGTTCCTATACCTGTCATGTTCCTTGGATTATTTACAAGCGGGATTCAAGCTCTCATTTTTGCCACTTTAGCTGCGGCTTATATAGGTGAATCTATGGAGGGTCATCATTAACTTTTTTTTTTTTAATATTTAGATTAGCCCAATTATAGAAAAGTTGGTTTACGTTATGTAAGAAACACTTGTATATGTGATATTTGATATTGACTAGGTATATATGAGTTAAAGATCTATATAATCTGCTCCACTACTTTTGTGAATTTCGATTTAGATAGGGATTCGATTAGAAGTTCTTCTTTTTTATCTGTGAATTGGCTGAAAAAAACGATAAAAAAAAGAACGAAGAATTCAAAGAATGGTTCACAAAAAAGAAATGGCATAAAAAAGTCGTATATATATATTATGAATTTTAAAAAATCCCGTGGATAGGAACTAATATCAAAGTAATTCTTATGATTCAATAATATTATTATATTATTTCAAGTAAAGGTTTTGGTTTTTTTGGCTGGATGAATCTTAGCGATGAGTTAATTATAATTAAGTCCTAAGTCGTTGGATCATTGTATCATTAACTATTTCTTTATTTTGGTGTGAGGAACTTATCATGAATCCACTGATTTCTGCTGCTTCGGTTATTGCTGCTGGGTTGGCTGTTGGGCTTGCTTCTATTGGACCTGGAGTTGGTCAAGGTACAGCTGCGGGTCAAGCTGTCGAAGGTATCGCGAGACAACCTGAGGCAGAAGGCAAAATACGAGGTACTTTATTGCTTAGTTTGGCTTTTATGGAAGCGTTAACAATTTATGGCCTGGTTGTAGCATTAGCGCTTTTATTTGCGAATCCTTTTGTTTAATTCTATAAATAAAAAAATTCTGGATTTTTTTCGTAGTTTTTTTAATTCTATCAAGATTTAACTCCTACAATTATTCATTGAGACAACAATCCTTGGGAAGGACTAATTTGAGGATGGGGAATTAGCACATCGATTCACTTTCTTCCTTCCCCTTATTCTTTTAGTTTAATTAAAACTTTTTTTAAGGAGTGTTGCGAAAAAAGTAGGTTTAGGTTTTTTAAAATTGACATAAAACTTGATCTCAAATTCTAGCTTAATTTTAATAAGTCTCATTATTATTATTGAAAATGAAAAATTTTGGAAAATACATTTGTAAATAGAATAGGTTTTTTATTCTGTTTACAAATATCCAAAAATGCAATTTTCTTTTTATTGAAAATAAAAAGAATAAAAAAAAGGATAGAGTTCTTTTTTTATAGTTTAGCTAGAAGAGGAGAT